AAAGGGGGGATTGTTTAGAGCGGGCTCAATGGACAATGGAGATGGAATAGCCGTCGGTTGGTTAGGACATCCTATCTTTAGAGATAAAGAGGGGCGTGAACTTTTTGTACGTCGTATGCCTACTTTTTTTGAAACATTTCCGGTTGTTTTGGTAGACGGAGACGGAATTGTTAGAGCCGATGTTCCTTTTCGAAGGGCAGAATCGAAGTATAGTGTCGAACAAGTAGGTGTAACTGTTGAGTTCTATGGTGGCGAACTCAATGGAGTCAGTTATAGTGATCCCGCTACTGTGAAAAAATATGCTAGACGTGCTCAATTGGGTGAAATTTTTGAATTAGATCGTGCTACTTTGAAATCGGATGGTGTTTTTCGTAGCAGTCCAAGAGGTTGGTTTACTTTTGGACATGCTTCGTTTGCTCTGCTCTTCTTTTTCGGACACATTTGGCATGGTGCTAGAACCTTATTCAGAGATGTTTTTGCTGGTATCGACCCAGATTTGGATGCTCAAGTAGAATTTGGAGCATTCCAAAAACTTGGAGATCCAACTACAAGAAGACAAGTAGTCTGATAGAACATTCTTTTGTTCCTTTTCGACTTTATTTTATTTTGTTTTTGTTGTGATTTGAATTTGACATAGGGAACCGGATAAATCTTGATTTGAATCATTGCATTTTGTTTTACTCTTGTTCTTTCTTTTTCTTTATCCGGGAGAGGATCCCCCAAAAACAGGTATGAAAGCTATAATTGTAAACCACGATCAAATCTATGGAAGCATTGGTTTATACATTCCTCTTAGTCTCGACTTTAGGAATAATTTTTTTCGCTATCTTTTTTAGAGAACCCCCTAAAGTTCCAACTAAAAAGATGAAATGATTTTTAATTATCTCAATTGAAGTAATGAGCCTCCCAATATTGAGATATTGGGAGGCTCATTACTTCAACTAGTCCCCATGTTCTTCGAATGGATCTCTTAGTTGTTGAGAGGGTTGCCCAAAAGCAGTATATAAGGCATACCCAGTAAAACTTACAAGTAAACCAGATATAGAGATGGCAACTAGGGTTGCTGTTTCCATTATTATATAATTTCAAGACCACAATGGATCTGATAAGATCCTTTATTTACAGCGGAATGGTATACAAAGTCAACAGATCTCAATGAATAAAAAATAGGACTTATGGCTACACAAACCGTTGAGGGTAGTTCTAGATCTGGTCCAAGACGAACTGTTGTAGGGGATTTATTGAAACCATTGAATTCAGAATATGGTAAAGTAGCTCCGGGGTGGGGAACTACTCCTTTGATGGGTGTTGCAATGGCTCTATTTGCGATATTTCTATCTATTATTTTGGAGATTTATAATTCGTCCATTTTACTGGACGGAATTTCTATGAATTAGATTCACAAGAACCGACTAACTAGCTTTTCAATAGAAAGTAAAGTTAAGCATTTAGGTCTTTGATTTTTAGCCCATTCCTTTTTGATTTGGTAGTTCGACCGTGGAATTTCTTTGTTTCTGTATTTCCGGAATATGAGTGTGTGACTTGTTATAATTGATCCTATTGATAGTACAGAACATAAAATAGATCTGTCATCTTGATAGAGATGGTTTTACCCCATCAGATATTTATTCTAGTATCTGGAGCACGGAATATAGAAAATAGATTCGAAAGTATTAGAACTATGATTCATACTTAATATTTAGACCTCGCAACCGGACTTAAAAATCTTTTTCAAAGAGTTAGAAGTTAAGTTATAATAAATCGAAAGATTTTGATTCTTTCAAACCGCCACCGCTTATCTTTATTTTGATCAAAGGACAAACGTTTCTTTGGATTTTTTTCATTATATCTATTCATTGAATATGTGATGATCCAGTAGTTCTTACTCAGGGAATTTTTGGGCTTAGATTAAAGGTTTTTTTTTTCAATCATCGTGGTTCTGGTATGAATCTGAGGTTTTTTTTAATTGATTCATAGGGTCTTAACAAGAGAATTCCTATCAATAAGAATAATAAAGAAGACAGCAGTAAAGTCGCATTACACACACAAATAAAAAATAACACAAATAAAAGAAAAAATTAAGTAAATAGAATATTCAAGAGGCCTGTAACGATCAAGATAAAGACGAGTGAGCCGACTTGAGATTTTGGCATTATAACCACAAAGAATAGCTTTCGGATTTCTACTTTTTCTTATCTTCAGAGAAGATTGGAATCATAGGATTAAGTTAAGAGGTTTCAAACTTTCTATTACACATATCCGTTTCCGTTACAACCAGTATTGGGGTATTTCTGTTTGAGCCGTACGAGATGAAATTCTCATATACGGTTCTCAGGGGGGAGTTCCCTTGGTTTACCTATCTCAATAAAGTCTATGATTGGTTCGAAGAACGTCTTGAGATTCAGGCGATTGCCGACGATATAACTAGTAAATACGTTCCCCCTCATGTCAACATATTTTATTGTTTAGGAGGAATTACACTTACTTGTTTTTTAGTCCA